AACTACTCTGTGATGAATTGTCTGATCATTGGAATTATATAAATGAACAAAAAAAGAACAACCTGAGTAAAGAATTTCGAAATAGAATTGAAGCTCTGGATAAAGGATGTATTACTCTAAATGTGCTCGAAAAAAGAATTAGATTGTGTAATGATGAGACTAAAAAGGACTACTTGCCTAAAATATATGATCCTTTTTTGACTGGACGCCATCGTGGAAAGATCAAAAAATTATTTTCATCCTCAAATAAAACTTTAATAAAAAATTACATAGAGACAGGTTGGATAAATAAGATTCATGGTATACTTTTAACTACTGATTATGACAAATTGGAAAAGAAAATAGATACATTTGATAGAAATTCACTATCAAGAGAAAATACTTTATTTGCATTTCCAGAAGACGAACAAGAAAGAATTGATTTAGAAGATCAAATCAAAATTTTCAAATTTTTATTCAATCCAGTTATAACTGATCCCAAGGCGAAAAGAATTAGAAAAAAATCTATTGGAATAAAAGAAATCGGTAAAAAAGTTCCTCGATGGTCATACAAATTAATCGATGAGTTAGAACAACAGGAGGGGATAGAAAATGAAGAAAACATAGCGGAGGATCATGAGATTCGTTCAAGAAAAGCCAAACGTGTAGTCATTTTTACTGATAAGCAAGAAAATACTGATACTAATACCCCAACTAATAATCCTGATCAAGCAGACGAAGTGGCTTTGATACGTTATTCGCAACAATCAGATTTTCGTCGAGACATAATCAAAGGATCCATGCGTGCTCAAAGACGTAAAACTGTTACCTGGGAACTAGTTCAAGCAAATGTGCATTCCCCTCTTTTTTTGGACAGAATAGACAAACCCTTTTTTTCTTTTAATATCTCCGAGTTAGTAAAATTCATTTTTAAAAACTCGATGGATAAAAAAACAAAAAAATTAATAATTTCGGATTATACAGAAGAAAAGAGAAAAGAAAATGAGAAAAAAAAAGAGGAACAAAAAAGAGAAAAATACAAAAGGGAAGAGAAAGCACGAATAGAAATAGCAGAAGCCTGGGATAGCTTTCTATTTGCTCAAGTAATAAGAGGTTCCATATTAGTAAGCCAATCCTTTCTTAGAAAATATATTCTATTACCTTCATTGATAATAGCTAAAAATATAGTCCGTATGTTATTATTTCAATTTCCCGAATGGTCCGAAGACTTAAAAGATTGGAAAAAAGAAATGCATGTTAAATGCACCTATAACGGTGTTCAATTATCAGAAACCGAATTTCCAAAAAATTGGTTGACAGACGGTATTCAGATAAAGATCCTATTTCCTTTTTGCCTTAAACCTTGGCACAGGTCTAAGCTACGATCCCCCCAACAAAATCTGCTGAAACTGAAAAATAAAGGACAAAAAAACGATTTTTGTTTTTTAACAGTTTGGGGAATGGAAACTGAACTTCCTTTTGGTTCTCCCAGAAAAAGACGTTCATTTTTTAAACCCATTTTCAAAGAACTCAAAAAGAAAATGAAAAAATTGCAAAAGAAGTCTTTTCTAGTTATACAGTTTTTAAAAGAAAAAACAAAATTCTTTCTAAACATCTCAAAAGAAACAAATAAATGGTTCATCAAAAGAATTCTATTTATAAAAGGAATGATAAAAGAACTTTTAAAAACGAATCCCCTTCTATTCTTTGGATTAAGAGAAATATCTGAATTGAGTGAAACTAAAAAAGATTCGATAATGAGTAATCGGATGATTCACGAATCATCCATTCCAATTAGATCTTTTGATTTGAAAGATTATTCATTGACAGAAAAAAAAATGAAAGATCTCGCTGATAGAACAACCGCAATCAGGAATCAAATAGAAAAAATTACAAAGGACAAGAAGAAAGGATTTTTAACTCCGGAACTAAATAACAAAATCACTATTAGTTCTAATAAAAAAAGTGCTCCTGTTAAACTAGTACAACCAATAAAAAATATTTCGCAGAAATTCAAAAGAAGAAATGTTCGATTCATCCGTAAATCATATTTTTTTATAAAATTTTTAATTGAAAGGATATATCTAGATATCGTTCTATCTATCATTTATATTCCAAGGATCAATACACAACTTTTTTTTGAATTATCAAAAAAAATTCTTGATAAATACATTTCCAATAATGAAACAAATAAAGAAAAAATTAATAAAACAAATAAAAATACACTTCGGTTTATTTCGACTATCAAAAAGTCGCCCTTTGGTATTAGTAAGAAGAATTCTATAATTCTTTTTGACTTATCCTCCTTATCACAAGCATATGTATTTTACAAATTATATCAAACCCAACTTATTAACTTGTATAAGTTAAGATATGTTCTTGAATATCACGGAACGTCTCTTTTTCTTAAGAATGAAATAAAGAATTATTTCGAAGAACAGGAAATATTTTATTCTGAATTACGACAGAAAAATATTTTTAATTCTGGAATGAATCAATGGAAAAACTGGTTAAGAGGCCATTATCAATATGATTTATCCCCAATTAGATGGTATCGTTTAGTACCCAAAAAATGGCGAACTAAAATCAATCAACAACGTATGGATCAGAAGAAAGATTTAAACAAAGGTTATTCTGATGAAAAAACAGACCAATTAATTCATTACAAAAAATTAAACGTAAATGATTTAAAAGCAAATTCATTACCAAATCAAAAATATAACTTTCAAAAACACTATAGGTATGACCTTTTATCATATAAATCTATTAATTATGAAAATAAGGAGCATTCCTATATTTATGTATCACCATTAGGTATAAGAAACAAAGAGAAGATTTCTTATGATTACAATATACATAAGGGTATATTATTTAATATGTCAGGGGATCTTATTCCTATCAATAATTATCTAGGAGAAGATGATATTATGAATCTGAAGAAATTTTCAGATAGAAAATATTTCGATTGGAAAATTTTCAATTTTTCTGGTAAAAAAAAAGTCGATATTGAGTCCTGGATCGATACCAATGGTAATAAAAACGCTAAGGCTGAGGTTAATAATTATCAACTAATTGACAAAATTACTAAAAAAGGTCTTGCTTATCTTACAATCTATGAAAATCAAAGAATCCAGCCATCCAAGAAAAAAAAACACCTTTTTGATTGGATGGGAATGAATGAAGAAATACTAAGTCGTCCCATATCGAATCTGAAACTTTGGTTCTTCCCTGAATTTATCCTATTTTATAATACATATAAAATGAAACCGTGGATCATACCAATCCAATTACTTCTTTTTAATTTGAATAGAAATGCAAATGTTAGCGAAAATCAAAATATCAATAGAAAGAGAAAAGGGGATCTTTTTATATTATCAAATGAAAAAATAAAATTAGAATTAGAGAATCGAAATCAAGAAGAAAAAGAATCCCCAGGCCGAGGTAATCTTGAATCAGATGCACAAAACCAAGAGAATCTTGGATCGGTTCTCTCAAACCAAGAAAAAGATATTGAAGAAGATTATGCAGGCTCGAATATGAAAAAACGTAGAAAGAAAAAGCAATACAAGAGCAACACAGAAGCAGAGCTTGATTTCTTCCTAAAAAGATATTTACGTTTTCAGTTGAGATGGGATGATTCTTTAAATCAAAGAATGATCAATAATATCAAAGTATATTGTCTCCTGCTTAGATTGATAAATCCAAAAGAAATTGCTATATCCTCTATTCAAAGGGGAGAAATGAGTTTGGATATTCTGATGATTCAAAAGGATTTGACTCTTACAGAATTGATGAAAAAGGGGATATTAATTATCGAACCAGTTCGTTTGTCTATAAAAAATGACGGACAATTTATTATCTATCAAACGATAAATATTTCATTGGTTCATAAGAGTAAGCCCCCAATTAATCAAAGATACCGAGAAAAAAGCTATATTGATAAGAAAAATTTGGATAAATCCATTGCAAGACACCAAAGAATGCCCGAAAATAGGGACAAAAATCGTTCTGATTTGTTTGTTCCTGAAATAATTTTATCCACTAAACGGCGAAGAGAATTACGAATTCTAATTTCTTTCTATTCGAGGAATAGAAATGTTATACATAAAAATCCAGTATTTTTCAAATACATAAAAAACTGTAGTGAAGTTTTGGATAAAACCAAAAGAGATAAAAATAAACTAATTAAATTGAAGTTCTTTCTTTGGCCTAATTATCGATTAGAAGATTTAGCTTGTATGAATCGATATTGGTTTGATACGTATAATAGCAGTCGTTTTAGTATGGTAAGGATACATATGTATCCACGATTGTAAATTCGTTAATAACACCTTTTCATATGCATTCTCTACCCTATCTGATATATGAAAGAAAGAGATGCATCCATGCATTATTTTACATTCCATTCTGATAACTGAATACTAATTCAATGCACGTATCAATATCCATTAGATCTATAAATGAATCAACAGAATCTTCTTATTTATTATTTGCAGTTTTTTTAAGTTAATAATAGTTTTTCCTTTTTTTGAGTGTAGAAATATACCACCTTTCCTATTTGTATCCAAACAAAATAGAAAATAGGATTCATTTTTTATTTGAAAAAATGAAATGAGTTGATAACATTAGGAGTTCATAAAGAAATTAAGATTATTGTATATACAAACTATAAATTAGTAGCATTATTCTAACTGATTGGTAAAATTTATTTATTGAATTGTAAAAAGAAAAACAAAAAAGGATAGAAGGTTCCGTTTTATGGTAAAAAATTCATTCATTTCCGTTATTTCACAAGAAGAAAAAAAAGAAAACAGTGGGTCTGTTGAATTTCAAGTTTTTAGCTTCACCAATAAGATACGAAGACTTACTTTACATTTGGAATTGCACAGAAAAGACTATTTATCTCAGAGAGGTCTACGTAAAATCCTGGGAAAACGGCAACGACTTCTGTCTTATTTGTCAAAGAAAAATAAAGTACGTTATAAAGAATTAATTAGTCGGCTGGGTATTCGGGAATCAAAAACTCGTTAATTGAAAAGTAACTTGAATTATTTGATTTACTAGATCTTGAATTTTGATGAACTTCTTTTCGTTTTCAGCAATTCATGAAAGAATGAATCGAGGAATAACCTATGAATGTAACAACTACAAGAAAAGACCTCATGATAGTCAATATGGGACCTCACCACCCATCAATGCATGGTGTTCTTCGGCTCATCCTTACTCTAGATGGTGAAGATGTTATTGATTGTGAGCCAATATTGGGTTATTTACACAGAGGGATGGAAAAAATTGCGGAAAACAGAACAGTTATACAATATCTGCCTTATGTAACACGTTGGGATTATTTAGCGACTATGTTCACAGAAGCAATAACTGTAAATGGACCCGAACAGTTGGGGAATATTCAAGTACCTAAAAGAGCCAGTTATATCAGAGTCATTATGTTAGAGTTGAGCCGTATAGCTTCTCATCTCTTATGGCTTGGCCCTTTTATGGCAGATATTGGTGCACAGACTCCTTTTTTCTATATTTTCCGAGAAAGAGAATTAGTATATGATCTATTTGAAGCTGCCACCGGTATGAGAATGATGCATAATTATTTTCGTATCGGGGGAGTAGCAGCCGATCTACCTCATGGATGGATAGATAAATGTTTAGATTTCTGTGATTATTTTTTAACAGCGGTTTATGAATATCAAAAACTTATTACGCGGAATCCTATTTTTTTAGAACGAGTTGAAGGGGTAGGCATTATTGGTGGAGAAGAAGCAATAAATTGGGGTTTATCAGGACCGATGCTACGAGCTTCTGGAATACAATGGGATCTTCGTAAAGTTGATCATTATGAATGTTACGACGAATTTGATTGGGAAATCCAGTGGCAAAAAGAAGGAGATTCATTAGCTCGTTATTTAGTCCGAATCAGTGAAATGACAGAATCTATAAAAATTATTCAACAGGCTCTGGAAGGAATTCCAGGGGGGCCTTACGAGAATTTAGAAATCCGATCCTTTGATAGAGAAAAGGATCCAGAATGGAATGATTTTGAATATCGATTCATTAGTAAAAAACCTTCACCCACTTTTGAATTGCCGAAACAAGAACTATATGTAAGAGTTGAAGCCCCAAAGGGAGAATTGGGAATTTTTTTAATAGGAGATCAGAGTGGTTTTCCTTGGAGATGGAAAATTCGCCCACCCGGTTTTATCAATTTGCAAATTCTTCCTCAGTTAGTTAAAAGAATGAAATTGGCTGATATTATGACAATACTAGGTAGCATAGATATCATTATGGGAGAAGTAGATCGTTGAAATGATAATTGATACAACAGAAGTACAAGATATCAATTCTTTTTCCAGATTGGAATCCTTCAAAGAGTTCTATGGAATCATATGGATGCTTGTACCTATTTTGAGTCTTGTATTGGGAATTACAATAGGTGTACTCGTAATTGTGTGGTTAGAAAGAGAAATATCCGCAGGAATACAACAACGTATTGGGCCTGAATATGCTGGTCCTTTGGGAATTCTGCAAGCTCTAGCCGATGGGACAAAACTAATTTTCAAAGAGAATATTCTCCCGTCTCGAGGGGATACTCGTTTATTCAGTATAGGACCATCCATAGCAGTTATATCCATTTTACTAAGTTATTCAGTAATTCCTTTTAGCTATCACCTTGTTTTATCTGATCTCAATATCGGTGTTTTTTTATGGATTGCCATCTCAAGTATTGCTCCCATCGGACTTCTTATGTCAGGATATGGATCAAATAATAAATATTCCTTTTTAGGTGGTCTACGAGCTGCGGCTCAATCAATTAGTTATGAAATTCCATTAACTCTTTGTGTGTTATCAATATCTCTACGTGCGATTCGGTTAAACATAAACTTTTCTTTACTTCTTTCTTTTTAGTAAAGAAATTGAATAAATATCAGAATTGTTTTATTCATTATTCGGGTTGATGAACTAAATCAGATAGTTATATGAGTGAAAGAAAACAGCTTCTAAATTAGCAGTAAAAAAATGGAGTCTCATCTCCTACGTACAAGAATTAAAAGAAAATAAAGATAAGCAAGACCTTTACCCCAAGATTGGTTGATTAGTCATCCTAGCTTGAAGCGGGCTAAAAAGATCAACCGTATATAGTTTTTATTATCCTTTCTATGTAGTACTATAACGGACGATTGAGTAAAAATAAGTGGATGGTTAGGAACACCAAAATACATAAAGGATTAGTAATGGAGATTTTTTATGTAAATTATCCAAAAGGGTATTTTTCATAACATAAAAAGAATACTAATTGGGGCTTTAAGTTGGTAGAAATGATCAAGCAGTACTCCTCACGATTCCGATCCAGAGTATGCTCCTATCCACAGATTCAAAAAAATGATTATCAGGAACGAAATAATCCTTTCATTTTGTAACTCCCTTTTAAGAAAGAAGAAGAGGAACGAAAAAGAAGATCTTTTTATTCTTTCATATATTCATAGAGATAGTGTGTCATGATTCATGAAATAA